TGCCATTCCCATAAGACTGAATACTATGATTCGCATTTCGAACAGGCATGAATACAGCATCGATAGGATAACAATTTCCGTCTTGAAAGGTATTTGGCGTTTTTATATTATATCCTCGACTCCTCTCGATTTGTAATCCAATAGACAAATCAATTGGTTCTGTTAGGCTAGCTATGTGCTGCGTATTATCAACGATTTCCACAGAAGGCGGCAAGAGGATGTCTTGAGCAGTTACATATCCCGGGCCTTTGACACAAATAAGCGCGTCACAAGTTCCATAAAGATTACTTCTCAATACAATATCTTTCAAATTCATTAAAATTTCATGTACCGATTCTTGAATACCCACTATGGTAGAATATTCGTGTGGAATTTTTTCAGATTTTGCGCGTGTAATACATGTTCCTTCTATTTCTCCAAGCAAAACTCTTCGCATCGCAATGCCTATTGTGTCGGCTTGACCTTTCATAAGTGGAGACAAAATAAAGCGCCCATAATAAAGACGCTTACTGTCTGCTCTTGATTCAACACACTTCCACTGTAGTGTCCGAGTAGATACTTTTACTTTCTCTCGAACCATAGTAATATTATTTGTCAGATCATTGAGTCATTTATTTCTCTTGAAATCTCTTCAATGTTTATTTCTACACCCGTCTTTTTTTAGGGGGTCTGCAACCATTGTGTGGCATAGGGGTTACATCCCGTACGAAATTTAAAAGGATACCGCTTCTACGAATAGCTCGTAATGCCGCATCTCTTCCGAGACCAGGACCCTTTATCATGACTTCTGCTCGTTGCATACCTTGATCCGCTACTGCTCGAATAGCATTTCCTGCTGCGGTTTGAGCAGCAAAAGGCGTACCTCTTCTTGTACCCCTGAATCCACAAGTACCGGCCGAGGACCAAGAAATTACCCGACCCCGGACATCTGTAACAGTCACAATGGTGTTGTTGAAACTTGCTTGAACATGAATAACGCCCTTTGGTATTCGACGTCCACTTTTACGTGAACCGATCCGTCCCGGCCTACGTGAACCACTTCGTGGTGGAGATTTTGCCATATTTGATCATTTCATAAATATAAGTCAGAGATATATGGATATATCCATTTCATGTCAAAACCGATCTTTTATGTTGATTTGTTCATCGGTTACTTTCTAAACTTTTCGAAAGATTATCCTTGTCTTTGTTTATGTCTCGGGTTGGAACAAATTACTATAATCCGTCCCCTCCTGCGGATCAGTCGACATTTTTCACAAATTTTACGAACTGAAGCCCTTATTTTCATAATTGTTATTCCTTAAATGAATTTGGAATCTACTTATTGGAAGTTGGAAGAAAATAAGTTTCTTGAAATTTTTGAACCGCGATTTGTATCCCCCTGAAAGGAATGTTGAAAAATCACCTAATCACTCAAATCCTTTTGTGTAGTCTATATATTATTATTATATCCTCCAGTTGAATCTGAATCATAACGACTTCCTTCAATTTTGCCTCTAGCCACCGGGAGTAGATGTAGAAAAACGGGTCGCATCCCTCCTGAAACATAATCTAGAATCTTACTTCGCTCTCTAAACTATCTAAAAGAACCCGGAGCATACCTTTGGTAAGTTATTCGGTAATTAAACCTCGAGGAATCCTCCCTTTTTTTTCTCACAACATAAAAGTAAGCTCCAAATACAATTCGGATAGCAGAATAATTACCATATATAACACAAAATTTCTCCACCGATTCTTTCCAGTCGAGCCGCTCGGTCTGTCATTATACCCCGAGAAGTAGAGAGAATTACAATCCCCATCCCATCTAAAATTCTAGGAATTCGTCGATAGTTAAAATAGATTCGTAGACCGGGTCGACTGATTCGTTTTAAATTTAAAATGGGTCTATACGGCCCTTTCCTATTCCTTCGATGTCGTAGGGTTAAAACCAAAAACTCTTTTTTGTTTGTGTTTTCCACGAGTTTCCTTGCGTTTTCGATAAAACCCTCTCGCAAAAGGATTTTAACAACGTTTTCGGTGATGTTAGTAGATGCTATTCGAACCGTTCCCTTTCTATTCATGTCAGCATTTCGTATAGAAGTTATTATGTCAGCAATAGTGTCCTTGCCCATGATAAACTGAAAATTTTGTTGCTTCCAAATTTTGATATAATCAACATGTTCTTTTTTTTATGAAAATTATTAAAAGTATATGCGTGAGACATACTCTACTAAATTTTGATTTATCTATTTTATTTTCATACTATCACTATATCGCGGTCCCCTCTTATAATACTTCAGGTGCTAATGAAACTATTTTAGTAAAATTCAACTGTCTCAATTCCCGGGCGATCGCACCAAAAACTCGAGTTCCCTTTGGATTTCCTTCGTGATCAATGACAACTGCAGCATTGTCATCGTACCGTATTATCATACCGTTATCACGTCTGAGTTCTTTACAAGTACGTACAATTACAGCTCTGATCACTTCTGATCTTTCTAGAGGCGTATTGGGTACTGCTTCCTTGATCACAGCAACAATAACGTCACCAATATGAGCATATCTACGATTACTGGCTCCTATGATTCGAATACACATCAATTCTCGGGCACCGCTATTGTCTGCTACATTCAAATGGGTTTGAGGTTGAATCATATCGTTTTTTGAGTCCGTTTTTTTAATGTTTAATTTAAAGTAAAGCACTGAAAGGACGAAGTAAAAAAAAAAAAGGGAAGACCCGCATTTTTTATACCCAAGATTTATTTCCTTTGTTTCGACATTCCTATCCCGAAATAATGAATTGAGTTCTTATAGGCATTTTGGACGCCGCTATTGAAATAGCCTTTCGAGCTATATTTTCAGCTACTCCACTCATTTCATAAAGTATTCTACCCGGTTTAACGACGGCTACCCAATATTCGGGGGATCCTTTACCGGACCCCATACGGGTTTCCGTGGGTCTTAGTGTAACGGGTTTGTCTGGAAAGATACGTACCCATATTTTTCCACCGCGCCGTACATTTCGTGTCATTGCGCGGCGCCCCGCTTCGATTTGTCTAGATGTGATCCAAGCGGGTTCAAGTGCTTGAAGAGCATATCTGCCGAAACAAATATGATTACCTCGATAAGATATCCCTTTCATTCTTCCTCTATGTTGTTTACGGAATCTTGTTCTTTTGGGGTTATAATTGATGGTTCTTTCTCAATGCCATCTCTACTACAGAACTGGACATGAGAGTTTCTTCTCATCCAGCTCCTCGCGAATGAAAGGACTAAAAACGATTTTATCAAGATATAGGGGAATTTAATGAATAATATACTGAAGCATAGGATTTTTTGAAAGTTCATCTAATTAATCTATTCTAAATTTGTATATCATGTTTAGATATAGAATTGAAACATTTATGTTCTATTTATAGATAATCTCAATGTCTTTTTTTTTTTATCGTTATAACAAATCTTTATTTTGTTTTGCCCTTTACCATATCGGATCGAGCAAAATGAATCAATCCAATAAAATCAAAAAATAAACCTTTCGCGGGCGAATATTTACTCTTTCAATATCTATTTCAGTTGTAGGGTTAGTTCATGACCTCTACGAATAAAAGAATAGTTTAGTTCCTGGGTTCGTTTCGCCATCCCACCCAATAAATCATTAAGATTCATTTCCAATAGAATCTTCTTTTTCTTTATTCACGGGTTCCGTCGTTCCCATTGCTTCTCGATTAATGGTTAGGTCTGAATTCTCCAACGGAGCCCTTAATGAAATTTTTTCTTAAGTCAATTTTCTCAGTTTTTATTGGCTCGGGGCTCTTGATTTTTTTTGTTCTATGAGCGGATTCATCTAGTTAGGGATGAATCATTATTGATGCTATATTACACTGTTTTTTATGAGATGACTTACAGACCTTACATATTGGAATCTTATATCATTGATATTTTCTTTCTCTCTTTCTCTCATCCTTCCATTTATCCGCATGCTTTTCGATTTTCTTTCACAACTTCGAACTTCACAACCTACAATCAGATTGGGTTTTTATGTTATGCAAATTTCAGTTGCTACAACGATATGACCACTATATTATATCTTGACTGGTTCTTTGGATTCAGATAATACGAAGCAATGAGTTGGTTATTAGTGCTATAGTTATTAGTTCATACTACAGGACGGTCCATTTTTTGGAATCCTAGCCCTAAAAAAAACCAACGAGTCGCACACTAAGCATAGCAATTATATATAAAAAAAAAAATCAATCGAATTTTTATTCAACCCTATAGAATTGCGGAATTTCTCATTTTTGTTTTGATTGAAGATAAAAAGAGCTCGTTCTTTGTTCTTTGTTTGGTTTATTTCCATTAATGGGGGGGCTCTAAAGACCCGTAAACTCTTATTTTTTTTCGTCTACAAATATCCAAATTTTGATTCCCAATACCCCGTAGATAGTTCGAACCGTATAGGAACAATAATCAATTTTAGCTCCAATGGTTTGTAGAGGAACTCTACCTTCTCTGATCCATTCGGCGCGCGCAATTTCTTTTCCGTCAAGACGCCCTGCAATTTGTACTTGAATTCCTTTTGTATCGGCCTGTTCCGTTAATTCAATAGCTTTTTTCATTGCTTTTCGAAAAGAAACTCTATTTTTTAATTGTCCGGCTATAAATTCGGCAAGAATATTGGGGTGTCCATAAGGATTTGTAATTCGTGTAATAGCAATGTTTATTTTTCGATTCACACAATTAAGTTCTTTTTGTACATTCATCTGTAATTCTTCAATTCTTCGCGGTCTATTTTCTAGTAATAATTTTGGGAACCCTATATAGATTATAACTTGAATTAGATCAATTCTTTTTTGAATCTCTATCCGTGCAATTCCCTCAACACCGGAAGATATTCTGATATTTTTTTTTATATAATTCTTAATAAAGTTTCGTATTTTTTGATCTTCTTGTAGACCCTCGCAATAGTTTTTTGGTTTTGCAAACCAAAGAGAATGATGACTTTGTGTTGTACCAAGCCGGAA